TTAATGTTTATTATTAGTATGTTGAGTTTTCACGTGTCAAGTATTTCTATAATAAGTGAGAATGAGTGGTGACTAGCGATAAATGGGGATTATACATAGTATGTCCTATAAGGGTAGAATCAGTTATGGGTTGTTGAGTAGATTAATGGTGACTAGCGATAAATGTTTCTGTAGTTGAGTGGACAGCGGTAGTTTTTCAGACTACAGGTCTAGGTTAAAGTCCTAGCAGGAATAGATGATAAAGGAGTTGTGTTTATTGATGGGGATATTGGCGGTGGCTTCTAACCCCTCTCCTTATTTTGGGGCATTAGGGTTAGTTTGAGGGGCGGGAGCAGGGTGTATAGTTTTAGTTGAGGGAGGTTTAAGTTTTTTAGCTTTAGTTTTGTTTCTTGTGTATTTAGGGGGAATGATGGTTGTGTTTGGATATTGTGCTGCATTAGTGGCAGAACCTTATCCGGAGGCGTGGGGAAGTCGTGTGGTAGTCAGTTATTTAGGTTTGTATTTTCTGGTTGTAGTATTTATTTGAGGTGTGTTTGGGGTAAGTGTGGAGGGAGTTAATGGAGAAAAAAATGAGGGGGGGAGTTTGGAGGTGCTTGGTGTAGCAGGTATATATCAGAATGGGGGGTTTTTACTAATGTTAGCTGGGTGGGGTTTATTAGTTACACTTTTTGTTGTGTTGGAAGTTGTTCGAGGTCATAAGGGTGGGACGTTGCAGTCAGTAAGGTTGTAGCGATTTTATTTGGTGCGCAGTTATGTGAAGATGAACTGGGTATAACAACTGCGTGCTATTTATAGAGTTTGAGAAGTTTGTTTTCTAGCAAACCAGTAAAGGGAAGTATAAAAAGGAAGATAAGAAAATAAAAGGTTGAAGCTAATTGTCCAATGGTGATGTAGGGGTCTTCAACAGGTTGTCCTCCAATTCATGTAAGGATTAGGGTGTTGGCGATAAATGTTCAGAAAAGGAGTTTGGTAAGGGGGCGGAATATTGAACTGCGTTGTTTTGATGTATGAAGGAATGGAGAGGAAAAGAGAATGAGGATAGAGAAGAGGAGGGCTAAAACACCGCCTAGTTTGTTAGGGATTGATCGAAGGATAGCATAAGCGAATAAAAAATATCACTCAGGTTTAATGTGTGGTGGGGTTACTAGTGGGTTAGCTGGGGTGAAGTTGTCTGGGTCTCCTAGGAGGTTAGGGGCAAAGGTTGAGAGTAAAGTTAGTATTCCAATTAAAATAGAGAATCCTAGGAGGTCTTTGTAGGAGAAGTATGAGTGAAATGGAATTTTATCTAAGTTTTGATTGAGGCCTGTGGGGTTTGAGGATCCAGTTTGGTGAAGAAATAATAGATGAATCATGCTTAAGCCTGCAATGATAAATGGGAGAACAAAGTGAAAGGAAAAGAATCGTGTTAAAGTAGCATTATCTACTGAGAAGCCACCTCAAATCCATTGAACTAGTTCTGTACCGATGTAAGGGGCTGCGGAAAGGAGGTTTGTGATGACTGTGGCGCCTCAGAATGATATTTGTCCTCATGGCAAAACATACCCTATGAAGGCTGTTGCTATTACTAGAAAAAGGAGAATAATTCCAATGTTTCAAGTTTCTTTATATAGATAAGAGCCATAGTAAAGGCCTCGTCCGATGTGAAGGTAAATACAGATAAAGAAAAAGGATGCTCCGTTAGCATGAAGGTTACGTAGAAGTCAACCGTAATTAACGTCACGTATAATGTGTGCTACTGATGAAAAAGCTATTGATGTGTCTGCTGTATAATGTATGGCAAGAAAAAGACCTGTGGCAATTTGGATAATAAGACAGAGTCCAAGTAGTGAGCCAAAGTTTCATCATGAGGAGATGTTGGTTGGAGTAGGTAAGTCAATAAATGAGTTGTTAATAATTTTAATAATTGGATGTCACTTGCGTAGGGGGGCCATTAGATGTTTACTCTTGCGAGCAGAAGATTTTCTTTTTTTTCTTAGAAAGGAAACGAAGATAAATGCTATAATAAGGTTAATAAATAAAACTCCTATATATAGTTGAATTATAGCTTTGTGTGTTGTTTGAATGACTTTAGTAGGGGGAAGTATGGTTTTAGGGGGTTCATGAGCTCCTATCAGACTTGTTCATGATTCTTCAAGTACGTGTGTAATTACTTTTCAAGCAGTATCAAGTGTTACTGTAACAACTGTTCGGTGAAGTAGTTGGTTGTAAAATGTTGGGTCGGATTTTTTGGCTTTAGCATCATCTTTAGGTGATGAGAGTCAGGCTAATCGTGCCAGATCATATGCAATGACAAAGGACAAAAGTGTGATAATTAGGGCTGCTAATTTCATGTATGTTGGTATGGTGTGGGTTGTAGGGAGGTCAGGGAATAGAAGAAAATAGAGAAGGGGCCCAGTGATAATAGTTCCGATAGCTAGTCGTGGAATAGAACCTTTTACTGAAGGATGTTTTTCATCCAAACTGACGGGGGGAATAAATCGTGGTTGATTTATTAAGACAAAGTAAATAATGCGTAGACTATATGCGGCAGTGAATGCTGTTGCTATTAAAGTTAAAAGAATTGCCAGGGTATTAGCGTAGGAGTTTGTTGTGGCTTCAATAATAGCGTCTTTTGAGTAGAATCCGATTAAAAATGGAGTTCCTATAAGTGCTAAGGAGCCTACGGTGATACAAGAAGTAGTTATTGGGAGGATTTTAAAAATTCCTCCCATGTGTCGGATATCTTGCTCGTCTCATAGATTATGAATAATGACCCCAGCGCATAAGAATAGTATAGACTTAAAGAAGGCATGGGTACAGATATGAAAGAATGCTAGATTAGGAAGATCAAGACCGATTGTAACTATTATAAGACCTAGTTGGCTAGATGTAGAGAAGGCAATGATTTTTTTAATATCATTTTGTGTTAAGGCACAATATGCTGCGAAAGCGGAGGAAATTGCACCTAGGCATAAGCAGGTTGAAAGGGCGATTTGATTTTGAGAAATGAATGGGTGAACGCGGATTAATAAGAATACGCCTGCAACAACTATTGTGCTGGAATGAAGGAGGGCTGAGACCGGTGTGGGACCTTCTATGGCTGAGATTAGTCAAGGATGCATCATGAATTGAGAAGATTTACTTGCGGCGGCAATGATGAAAGCTAGGATGAGGATAGTTGGGGGTGTTGTAGAAAAAATATAATCAAGACTAGTTGAAAGAGAGTTTTTGAGTAATCAGCAGAATGCTAAAACAAACCCAATATCTCCAATGCGGTTGTATAATACAGCTTGTAGGGCGGCTACGGCGGCATCGTTTCGAGCACTGTATCAGCCGATAAGAAGAAAGGATATGATTCCTACGCCTTCTCACCCAATGAAAAGAGAAATTAGGTTTCCTGCTGATGTAAAGAAAATTATAGCAAATAGGAAGAGTAGAAGGTGTTTGAAGAATAATGTTATTTTAGGGTCGCTGAGTATGTATCAAGAAGAAAATTGTAAAATACATCAGGTAACAAAGAAGGCAATAATTATAAAGATGATTTGGTATTTATCGAATTTAAAATTTAGGTCTAAGGTTGCAAGTCCTATATTAAGTCAGTCTAATTTAACTAATGAGTCTATTGTATTGTCTGACCCAATAAAGATAAGGGAGATAAGAGGGATAAAAGATAGTAAGAAGGCATGTTTTACTGCCTGTTTCGCTTTGAAGTGAGATGATAGAGTTGTTGGTTGAAGTAACGGTGAGGTAAGCTTAACAGTGATAATCATATAAATAATAAGTGTTGTCAGTGTATGCATTGCTGTGAATATGCTTGTCAAGGCATTGATGATGATAAGACATCATTAGTTAATTATTCACTGAGTCTGCTATGAAATTGAATCATAGTAAAAGGAATTAGCAGTACCTTAATGCGCCAGTCAGGCTCGGTGAATAGGAAGGGATTATCTTCCGTTTCTAGAATCACAATCTAGGGTTTTATTTAAACTATGTTCACATAACAAGACTAGTTCAGGTTTAAGGATTAGTAAGAGGCCAGGAAAGATGTGTAGGCTAAGGAGTAAGTGTTCGCGGAGTTGGAATGGAAAAAGAGTTGTTAGGTGGGTTGGAAGAGGTCCTCGTTGTGTTGATCAAAGTGTATAAAGGGAGTAGGCGGTAGTAAAGATTAAATTTATGGCAACGATTATAAAGGCTATTGGGGATCATTCAAAGAGTGTAATTATGATAAACAGTTCAGCAATGAAGTTGAGTGTTGGGGGAAGGGCTATATTAAAGAGAATAATAGCTAATCATCAAGCAGAGGCTAAAGGGAAAATGATTATGGAGCCTCGTAGAAGGATTATTGTCCGACTGTTAGTTCGTTCATATGCAGTATTAGCGAGGCAGAATAAAGCTGAAGATGTTAGACCGTGGGCAATTATTATAACTATGGCTCCTGAGAAGCTTCATGGGGTGGAGATTAGGGCGGCTACGACTACAAGATTTATATGGCTCACTGAAGATATTGCGATAAGAGACTTTAAGTCCGTTTGACGTAAACATAGAAGAGCAGTTGCTAGGATGCCTGCAATTGCGACTATTATGAGGAGTATAGTGTTTTCAATTGTAATATTGTGTAAAAGAATAGATGTACGAAGGATCCCGTATCCCCCTAGTTTAAGAAGAGTTCCTGCTAAGACTATAGAACCTGCGATTGGGGCTTCAACATGGGCTTTGGGTAGTCAAAGATGAAGACAGTAAAGAGGAAGTTTAACTAGAAAGGCTAGGTTAAATATAAGTCAAAAGAAGCTTGGGTAATTAGTTGTTTGGTGTATGATGGAGCATGTAAATGAGAGAGTGGGGAGTAGTGAGCCGTGTGAAGAAAAAGTTTGTAGTATTCATAAAATGAGTGGAACGGCTCCAAATATGGTGTAAAAAGCAATAAATATGCCAGCTTCTAGTCGACGTTCTTGTGCCCCTCAGCGGGCAATGATAATTATTGTAGGGATTAAAGAAGCTTCAAAGAAGAGAAAAAATAATATAAGGTCTGATGCCGTGAAGGCTAAGAGAGTAGTAAGTTGAAGAAATGTACTATTGGCAATGTAAGCTCGTTGACGATTAGTAGGTTCCATGGAGATTTTACTCTGGCTGGCTAATAAGGTAAGAGGAAAGAGTCAACAAGTGAGGATGGCTAGTGGGCCAGAGATTTTGTCAATAATGAAGAGGGAGTCAGAGAAGTTGAAATCTGAGCAGAAGAAGAGAAAACTAGATAAGAATGCGATTAGGAATCCTTGAGTGGTGGTTGAAGTTCAGAGGGATTTGGGGGGGGAGAATAGGATTGTTGGAAAGAGTGATAGTCAGGCGAGGGTAATTATTAACATTGCAGTAGGTTAAGAGTTTTTAAGTTATCACTTCCATACGATCGAGCAGTAGCAATTATCAGGGAGAGACCGAGGCCGGCTTCGCAAGCAGAGAATGTTAATATAATTAATGGGGCTAATAGAGGGGAGTAGGCTAGTTGTGATGGCCACAAACTTAAACTAATAAAGATTGTTAGTATTATGCCTTCAAGACAAAGAAGAGCAGAGAGAAGGTGCATTCGGTGAAAGGAAAGTCCGAGGAGAAGAATAAGAAACATAATTGTTAACAATGAAATCATGAGAGACATTATGGGGTTAAACCATAATTAATTGAGTCGAAATCAATTGTCTTAGTTGGACTAATGTCTCATTCAGCTCATTCTAGACCTCCTTGAAATCATTCGTAAATGAAACCCATAGTTAGTAGTAAAAGAATTAATGAGGCTCAGAAAATAGTTAGAGTTGGATTTGAGAGTTGTATGGCTCAGGGGGTTGGTAGAAGAAGGGCAATTTCTAGGTCAAATAGAAGAAAGAGAATAGCAACAAGGAAGAATCGTATTGAATAAGGAAGACGTGCGGATCCTAGGGGGTCAAAGCCGCATTCGTATGGGGAAAGTTTTTCTGTATCTGGGTTGATTAGGGGGAGTCAGAATCCTGCAGTCGCTAGAATGAGAACAATGAGGATTGTTATGGAAGTGAAGATTAGCATTGTTTCCTCCTGGGTTTAAACCAAGATTAAATAATTGGAAGTCATTTGTACTGTTTGTACTAAGAAAACTAATAACCTCATCAATAGATTGAAACATATAGGAAAAGTCAGACAACATCTACGAAGTGTCAGTATCATGCAGCGGCTTCAAAGCCAAAATGGTGTTGAGAGGTAAAATGAAAGAATGTTTGTCGTAGAAAGCATATTAATAGAAAAAGGGATCCAATGATAACGTGAAGTCCGTGGAAGCCTGTAGCTACGAAGAAGGTAGTGCCATAAATTCCATCTGCAATGGTGAATGGGGCTTCAAAATATTCTATGGCTTGAAGTAGCGTAAAGTATAGGCCAAGAATAATGGTGAGAGCTAAAGCTTGAATAGTTTCATTGCGATTGGCTTGTATAATACTGTGATGGGCTCATGTGACGGAAACACCAGAGGCTAATAGAACGGCGGTATTTAGGAGAGGAACTTCAAATGGGTTAAGCGGGGTGATGCCTGTTGGGGGTCAGCATTCTCCGATTTCTGGGGTTGGGGCAAGACTAGCGTTATAAAATGCTCAAAAGAATCCGATAAAGAAGAAAACCTCGGATGTAATAAATAGGATTATGCCGTAACGAAGACCTTTTTGGACTGGAGATGTGTGGTGACCTTGATACGTACTTTCTCGTACAACATCCCGTCATCATTGATATATAGTTAGTAGTGTTGATGACAGGGCGAATACTAATACTAGTGAAGTATTGAAGTGGAATCATGCGGCTAAACCGGAAGTCAGAAGAAAAGCGGCTGCAGCTCCTATTAGTGGTCAAGGGTTAGGTTCAACTATGTGGAAGGCGTGAGCTTGGTGAGTCATAAATATTCTCTTGTAGGTATAAACTCAAGAGGAGAATGAAAACGTAAGCCTGAATTATTGCAACTGCTAGTTCTAGAAGTGTAAGTATGAGAAGTGTGGTAAAAGTTAAGAAGGCAATTGTGATTGATGTTGAAAATATTGTTGAAGTAGCTGTGGAGATTAGGTGAATTAGGAGGTGTCCTGCAGTAAGGTTGGCAGTGAGTCGTACTCCTAGGGCTAGTGGGCGGATAAATAGGCTAATAGTCTCAATTAAGATAAGTATAGGGATTAGTGCTGTTGGGGTTCCTTCGGGGAGGAAGTGGGCGAGTGAGGTTGTTAGTTGGTTTCGTAAGCCGATCAATACTGTTGCTAATCAAAATGGGATTGCTAGTCCAAGATTTAAAGAGAGTTGTGTTGTTGGGGTGAAGGTGTACGGTAAGAGGCCTAGGAGGTTTATACTAAGAAGGAAGAGGATTAGAGAGATTAGGATAAAGGTTCATTTATGGCCTGATTTATTAAGGGGAGAAAAAATTTGTTTAGCAAGAGTTTTAAGGAGGAGAGATTGTGTTGAGACCACACGGTTTAGGAGTCATTGTTTGGGTGCGGCTAAAATCAAAAGTCATGGGAATAATATGGCAACCAAGATTAGAGGAATGCCAAAGCATGTTGGTGAGGCAAATTGGTTAAAGAGACTTGTTATCATTGTCAGGATCAGGGAGACTTAAAAATTTTGAAGGTTTTTAAATTAGGCTCATTAAGGAAGGAGTAGGATAAGATTTTTTTTGGTGATAAACAGATGAAAATTATTCATGAGCAGAGAAAGATTAGAAATCAAGGATCTAGTAATAGTTGTGGCATCCACTAAGGGTGGGTGGAAGCACCTATCTACAGCTTAAAAGGCTGTCGCTGGACCTATTAGCTTCTTAGCGAAACACTTTGGGTTTTAAGTCAGTCTAGGAAGTTAAGGGTTGGTAGGGCTTCAATAACAATTGGTATAAAGCTGTGATTTGCTCCGCAAATCTCTGAGCATTGACCATAAAAAATGCCTGGAATACCAGTGACGAATGAGGTCTGGTTTAGTCGTCCTGGAATTGCGTCTATTTTAATTCCTAGAGATGGCACTGCCCACGAGTGGAGTACATCTTCAGCTGTAATGATAATACGAGTAATTGTTCCTATAGGGGTTACCATGCGATTGTCAACTTCTAATAGGCGGAATTGGCCTGGGGTAAGATCATTTGAAGGGGTTATGTAAGAGTCGAAAGCAAGGTTAGCGAAGTCAGAGTATTCATAGGACCAATATCATTGGTGACCTACAGTTTTTACTGTAATATCAGGACTATTAACTTCATCTATTAAGTAGAGAATACGAAGTGATGGAAGGGCAATAACAATAAGAATAATGACGGGTATGATAGTTCAGATTATTTCAATATCTTGGGCATCAACCGTATTTGTACTTGAGAGAAGGGTAGTCATAAGTGTTGTAATAATATAAAGGACTAACATACTGATTAAGAGTACTGCTATTAAAGCATGGTCATGGAAGTGGAGGAGTTCTTCTATAATAGGTGAAATAGCGTCTTGAAGTCCGAGTTGAGTTGAATAGGCCATAAGAGAAATACTAGGGTTTAACTAGTAATCCTACCTTGACAAAGTAGTGTTATACTTTAACTAAGATCTCAAAGAATAGAGGTTATTGATTTTTTATAACAAGTTTTGTTGAAAATGAGGCTTCTTCAAATGTATGGTGAAGCGGTGGAAATCCCAAAAGTCATTCAATATTAGTTGTAGTAAGTTTAGGGTTAATTAAGAAGCGTTTAGCTGTATAAGCTTCTCAGATAATAAATATTATCATAATAACGCCTACTAGGGAGATCAGGGATCCGACAGAGGAAACGGTATTTCAGAGGGTGTAAGCATCTGGGTAATCAGAATATCGACGAGGCATGCCTGATAGGCCTAGGAAGTGTTGAGGGAAGAAGGTTAGGTTAACACCTGTAAATATAACTCCGAATTGGATTTTAGTTCATGAGTTGTGGAGGGTTAGTCCTGTAAATAGAGGGAATCAGTGAACAAATCCTGCTATAATGGCAAAGACTGCTCCTATAGATAAAACATAGTGAAAATGGGCAACAACGTAATAGGTGTCGTGGAGAACAATGTCGATGGAGGAATTGGCAAGTACAATGCCAGTTAAACCTCCGATTGTGAAGAGGAAGATAAAGCCAAGGGCTCAAAGTATTGGGGCTTCTCATTTGATGATTCCGCCATGCATGGTAGCTAGTCAGCTAAAGACTTTGACTCCAGTGGGGATAGCAATAATTATTGTTGCTGAGGTGAAGTAAGCTCGTGTGTCAACGTTGAGGTCTGTAGTAAATATGTGGTGGGCTCAGACAATAAAACCAAGAAGTCCAATAGATAATATGGCTCAAACTATACCTATATAACCAAATGGTTCTTTTTTGCTAGAGTAGTAGGCTACGACATGTGAGATAATTCCGAAGCCTGGTAAAATTAAAATATAAACTTCTGGGTGACCGAAAAATCAAAATAGATGTTGATAAAGGATTGGATCCCCCCCTCCTGCTGGGTCAAAGAAAGTGGTGTTTAAGTTACGATCAGTAAGAAGTATGGTGATGCCTGCAGCTAGAACTGGGAGAGACAATAGAAGTAAAATAGCGGTAATTAAAACGGATCAGACGAAAAGGGGGGTTTGGTATTGGGTTGTTGAAGGGGGTTTTATATTAATAATGGTTGTGATAAAATTGATTGCCCCAAGAATGGATGAGACACCTGCTAGGTGGAGGGAAAAAATAGCGAGGTCTACGGATGGGCCTGCGTGTGCAAGATTGCCTGCTAGGGGGGGATAAACGGTTCATCCAGTTCCCACACCGGCTTCTACCATTGAAGAGGCGAGAAGAAGAAAAAATGATGGAGGAAGAAGTCAGAAACTTATATTATTTATTCGTGGAAAAGCTATGTCAGGGGCACCAAGTATAATAGGTACAAGTCAATTACCGAAGCCTCCAATTAGGATTGGCATAACTATGAAGAAAATTATTACGAAAGCATGAGCAGTTACGATGACATTATAGATTTGATCATCGCCGAGCAGTGCGCCGGGTTGACTAAGTTCAGCTCGAATTAAGAGGCTGAGTGCAGTTCCGATTATTCCGGCTCAGGCACCGAAGACTAGGTATATTGTTCCGATGTCTTTATGATTAGTAGAGAAAAGTCAGCGAGTGGATATCACAATTAGGATGTAGAAAAATGTGGTCTTGTTTATAGATGTACATCATTACGTGTGTTAGGAACAACAGAAACTAAGAGAGTTTAACTCCTACTTAAAACTTTGAAGGTTTTTGGTCTGCTTATCCTAAGTTTCTATAAAATAAAAAAAAGTGTTGGGGTTAATGGGAAGATAAAGAGACCTAGAGATGTAAAAATAGCTGTAAAAGGGTTGGTTTTGTTTGTTCGTCAGTGAATAAGAGAATTGAGAGTGTTTGGGGGAAGAATAAGGATGATAATGTATGTCAAGCGAATATAGAAAAAAAGGGCAATGAGAGATGTTAAGAGGATAATTGCGGCAAGTGCGATCGTATTTTGTTTAATAAGCTCTATTGTAATAAGGAGTTTTGGGGAAAAACCTGAAAGAGGTGGAAGTCCTGCTAAAGAAAGTAATATTCATATAGTGGTTGTGATAAGAATAGGTGATTTTGGTCAGGCTGATGAAAGTTCTAGTATTTTTGTAACATTATTTGACATTAAGGAGAGAAATAAGGTTGTCGTTATTGTGATATAGAAGAGGAATGTGTATAAGGTTAATTGTGGACTAAATTTTAGGATAACAATTATTCAGCCTAAATGCCCGATAGAAGAAAAGGCTATAATTTTACGTAGTTGTGTTTGATTAATGCCACCTCAGCCTCCCACCAATGTTGAAGCAATAGCTAAGATGATAAGAAGGTTAAGATTTAGGAGATGAGAAATTTGAATGAGGAGAATTATTGGGGCAATTTTTTGCCATGTAGACAAGATTAGTCCTGTTAATAAGGGGACTCCTTGTAATACCTCTGGAAGTCAAAAATGGAAAGGGGCCAGGCCTAGTTTTAAAGCTAATGCTATAGAGATGGCAGTGATTGAGAGTGGGTTTTGTATGGTGGTAATAAGTCATTCGCCTGTAAATCAGGCATTGATGGATGAAGAGAATAGGATAAGGGCTGAAGCGGAGGCTTGAGTAAGAAAATATTTTGTGGCTGCTTCAATTGCTCGTGGGTGCGGATATTTTGTTATTAAGGGGATAATTGCTAATGTGTTAATTTCTAGCCCAATTCAAGCTAGTAGTCAGTGGTGACTTATTAAGACTGTTGTAGTACCTAATGCAAGGCTAGTTAATAAAATTATTAATGCGGTGGGATTAATAAGTAAAGGAAGGAGTTTAACCTACATTTTTGAGGTATGGGCCCAAAAGCTTTATTAGTTTACTTTACTATAACAAGAGGAGGGGTGTAACCTACATCTCTGGGGCATGAGCCCAATAGCTTTATTAGCTTATCTTGTATAGGATATTTAGAAAATGAGAGGGTTTGAACCTCTATAATTCTCCCTATCAAGGAGAGCCCTAACTTTCGGGCACGTTTTCATGTTGTTGGGGGTGAAAAGAAGAGGGCACTCGGTATAGTGAGATGGAAAATAACTAAAGCTAAGGTGATTGGAAGGAGGTTTTTTCAGGCTAAGTGTATGAGTTGGTCATAACGGAAGCGTGGGTAAGAAGCACGGACCCATAGAAAAATTATTGTAAGGAGAGATGCTTTAAGTATTAGTGTTATTGTAGATAGAGGGTAATGTGGGTGGGAGCTAATAAATATAATTGTTGTCAAAGTATTTATTATTAGGATGTTGGCATATTCTGCTAAGAAAAAAAGGGCAAATGGTCCACCTGCATATTCTACGTTAAATCCAGATACTAATTCGGATTCGCCTTCAGTTAGGTCAAAAGGGGAGCGGTTAGTTTCTGCAAGTGTGGAAACAAATCATATGTAGGTAAGGGGCCAAAGAGGTACAATAAATCAGGTATAATGTTGAGTGGCACTAAAGTTTAAGAGTGAAAATCCACCAGCAAGAATAATGGGACATAAGATGATTAGGGCTATAGTGACTTCATACGAAATAGTTTGAGCAACGGCGCGAAGTGCCCCGATTAAAGCATATTTGGAATTTGAAGATCAGCCTGAGCCTAAAATAGTATACACGGTTAGGCTAGATAAGGCTAGAATTAGAAGAATAGCTAAGTTAAAGTCTGAATGAGCAAATGGGAGGGGAAGGGGTGTTCAAAGGAGTATAGCTAGTATTAGAGCTATAGTAGGTGCAGTTAAGAAGAGGATTTGGGATGAAGTGGCTGGGCGAATAGGTTCTTTTAAGAATAGTTTAATGCCATCAGCAATTGGCTGAAGAAGTCCATATGGGCCTACAATGTTAGGACCTTTGCGGTGCTGTATGTAGCCGAGGATTTTTCGTTCAATAAGTGTTAAGAAAGCAACTGCAAGAAGAATCGGAGCAATATAAAGAATTGGGATAATATGTATAAGCAAGATGGGCATAGTTAGTGAGGGGACTTGAACCCCTTAGTTAGAGGGCTTAGATCTCTTGCATGGCCGTTTTGCTTCACTAGCTATCTTGATCTAAGATGAGTTGGTAGTATTTAGCTAGTTAAGCTTGTTTCATTAGTTGAAGGGTGAGGCTTGAGTAGGTATTGGCCACGTTACTCTAATCCTTTCGTACTAAGGGTAACACTTTACAGATAGAAACCGACCTGGATTTCTCCGGTCTGAACTCAGATCACGTAGGGTTTTAATTGTTGAACAAACAAACCTTTAGTAGTGGCTGCACCACTGGGACACCCTGATCCAACATCGAGGTCGTAAACCCATTTGTCGATAAGGGCTCTTGAAATGGATTGCGCTGTTATCCCCAGGGTAACTTGGTTCGTTGATCGGTTGCCGGATCATATTACGTCAAATTTTTGATTCTTAGAGCAGTGGCTCTTGTATTTAAGTTAGTAGATTATCGTCAGGGAGGTTTTATTTTACTCCGTGGTCACCCCAACCCAAAACCAATGGATAGGTCTCTAAGGTTTAGAGGGAGTGTTTATGAGAGATTATTATTGGGTTTTAAGCTCCATGGGGTCTTTTCGTCTTGTATTTAAATCCCCGCCTCTTCACGGGGAGGTCAGTTTCACTGATTAGAGGAGGGAGACAGTAGAACCCTCGTGATGCCGTTGATACAAGTCCTTATTTAGAGGACAAATGATTATGCTACCTTTGCACGGTCAGAATACCGCGGCCGTTTAAGCAAGTCACTGGGCAGGCGGGACCTTATATAATTGATCAGAAGGCGATGTTTTTGGTAAACAGGCGGGGTTAAAATTTGCCGAGTTCCTTCCTTTTCTTTTTATCTTTCCTGAGATATTCTTGTGTTAGGTTAACGTTGGAAGTTATAGTGTTTTCTTGATGGTGTTGTTATAGTAGGTTGATAGACGTTAAATACCAATGGTAGGTCCATTTTGGTTTATACTTATATTTAGGAGAAATTCAAATTCTTGTTACTAGTTTTAGCATAAAAACTTTTATATAATTTATAAAATTACTTAGTAACAGTGAAGGGATAAAAATTTATTTATAGATTAAGATATTTGAGGAGAGAAAGCTTTAACGCTTTTTAAGGTGGCTGCTTTTAGGCCTACTTGCTCTGTGTGGTTGGATTTACCCTTTTTTGTAGGCTGTATCCTTTTTCAAATAAGCTGTGCCTTATTTGAATAACTTTCAAATTTAATGTATTTATTGTTGTAATAGAGGGATTTGAAGCAGAACTAAAATTCTTTTTCCTAGTAACCAGCTATCTCTAGGCTCGATAGGCTTTTCACCTCTACTTAAAAATCATCCCACTCTTTTGCAACAGAGATGGGTTGGCTCTATAAAGCTGTTTTAAAGTAGCTCGTCTAGTTTCGGGGTATCAAACTGGGATTCCGTTTTGCTTGATCAGGACTGGCTAATCCATGATGCAAAAGGTACGAGAAACAAGCTCTGCTGTGTTGTGCTTTGAGTCTGTTTCAAAGCTATTTCATTTTTTCCCTTGCGGTACTTGTTATATGGCGTTAATAAGTTTTTTGATCGCCTGTACTAGACTAATAAAATGTTTTACTAAAAAGATGAGGGATATTATGTTCATAAGTTTAAGATAAGCTAAATTTTAGGCTCAAAATAATCTGGTTTTCACAGACATTTCTTCGGTGTAAGCGAGGGGCTTTGATTAAGCTATATCTTGTGATCCAAGTGCACCTTCCGGTGTACTTACCATGTTACGACTTGCCTCTTCGCAAAATAGTTTGTAGTATAAGGGTTGTTATAAACTTTAAAATAGAAACTTGAAGAGGGTGACGGGCGGTGTGTACACGCCCCAGAGCCATATTAAAAAGAACACGTTACTTTCTTTTTACTGCTAAATCCGCCTTCATAACTGTGTTTCATGCAGTATTTCGTATGTTCTATGTTAGAAATTGTAGCCCATTGCTTCCCCTATTTTAAGCTGCACCTTGACCTGACGTATTGGTGTTTGAGACCCTTGAACTTACTGTAAACATTCAAATGGTAAGCTTGCGACGGAGGTATACAGACTGATTAGCAAAATAGGGTTAGGTAGATCGGGGATTATCGATTATAGAACAGGCTCCTCTAGTTGGATGGGACACCGTCAAGTCCTTTGGGTTTTAAGCTAGGCTCATAATACCCTGGCGTTGATGGTGTAAGTTAATATTTTACGGTGAGGCATAGTGGGGTATCTGATCCCAGTTTGTGTCCTTACTGTCGTGGGTTCAAGTAGATTAGAATAACTTTCGTTTTTGGTTTTCTTTACAACAAGGTTATAACAATTGAGTGTAGATTTTATTCTAATTAAGTAAGTCTTTAATCACGCTTAACGCCGATGTTTATCAACTTGAACTCAAACGGTTTAGCCGCGGCGGCTGGCACCGAATTGGCCAGATCTCTTTCCTATGATTGGGTCAAGCTGTCGCTTATAAACAATATTTATCACTGCTGAAGGCCCTTGAGGGCGTGGTGAGACTAGGTGTAGTGGGCAAGTTTTGTGCCTGATACCAGCTCCTTACCCTGGTTTAGGAGAAAGGGCATCCTCACGGGTGTGCTGAGACTTGCATGTGTAAGTTTAGGAAGAGCTGATAATAAGACCGGGACCAAATCTTTGTGCTTTCAGGGTTTTTTAGGACTCATCTTAGCGTTTTCAGCGCTACACTTTAATTTAAGCTATGGAAGCGTGTTTAGTTTAAGCCCTGAGCAGGTATTATGCTGCAATCTTCGGTTTACAAGGCCGGTGCTTTAATTAAGCTATCAGGACAGCTTCTACTTGGATTTGCACCAAGATTAGCTGGCTCCTAAGACCAGGGGAAGGCTGTTTTCCATTAAAAGCACTTCTAGATGCATACGTGGAGTGCATTTGTGAAAAGTGTATATGTTTTAGGGGTAAATTCGATTTATCGATTTTATCGAAAAAACATATAGGAAATCAACAGAAGAGGTATAGGGTGAAGGGTGTATAACGTAAAAACCCGTTCTAGCGGGCCTATTAATTTAAGAAAGTGACAGAAGGGCTGATGTGTTTGACTTGAAATCAGGTAATGGGGGTTCGATTCCCTCCTTTCTGGAATATAACTATATTAGTTAAGAAGGAAGGTGTTATTAAGCGAAGATAATGTGATTTGTGTTAGGGTAAAGTGGCCGAGTAGGTGGCAGGTTGTAGCCCTGAGAACAGAGGTTTAAGTCCTTTCTTTACCAGAAGTGCCGGGGGTGTCAAATTAGTAGAAGGAAGCTTGTTGGTTAGAGCACTTAGCTGTTAACTAAGGATTTATAGGATCAAAACCTGTCTTTCTAGAGAGCTTTAGCTTAATAAAAGTATTTGAGTTGCATTCATAAGATGTGGGTTAAACGCCTGCAGGCTCTAGGTAAATTAAGCGTATGGTGTTAAGGAGTAGTATAATATGGAAGTGCGGAGGGTTTTGATCTCTTAGGTATAGGTTCGATTCCTATTTTCTTAAATTATTCAAGTTAGTTGTACAGGACATAATTTAATAAGAATGTTGGCTTTGGGGGCCAGGAGTAGAGGTTTAATCCCTCTTGTCTTGAGTTGTTGTGTTGTTTAATTATAAAGACATTCGAAAAACATTTTTGATTTTTTTTTAAAAAGTTAAAAAAAAAATCAAAAAAAGTGAAAAAATGGAATTATTGTGCAAATCCCAAAGGAGGGGGGAAATATCAGGGTAGTCTCTATGTCCGTCGAGCATTCATTAAATAAGGGACATGAGTATATCATGGGGRTTAATCATGCTGTACYACCTTATTATTATGTTAGTCCGAGCACTCTGAAATGTTGATGAAACTTCCCCAAAAAAATAAAATACCAATGTCTTAACTGTTCACCAGTGGTCTCATCTTATAGGTAGGTCCTTGCATCATAGGAGGGAGGTATTTTAAAGATCACTAGTAGTTGAGTTTCAAGATAAGTCCTTGAAAGCTTTTCCGTCAGATGAACTCAGATCGACGGCTGTCACTCTACAGACCTGGCCCCTTGGAATTATAGAGTGGTTTTCAGACTAGATACAATTGTGGCTGGTTTCTTGGAGATGTTTGAAAGATTGGGCGTCGTGATGATACCGGAGGGTAAGGTATGAACAAATTCATGATTGATTTAAGAGTTAGTGTGGTTTATTGGTATGTATTATAAAAGATTGACCATAATAARTTATTAAGAAAGTGTTATTTAAAAGGGTATTCATGAGTTAAATCAATATGGGTGGATCCTTCACGTTATGAATGATACATACAATGGTAGGGGTTAATCAGGTATGGAAGACTTAAGGTGTATGATTAATAAGTTTTTTGGAGAAGCATGACATAAAATTGTGAATGTAAACCTCAAGGGAAGAGACAGTTGGACTCACTTAGGTGAGGATACGAATATACTCAAGCAAGGGAAGGTCCAATAAAGTAGTCATAATATGGGCGGTGCCAATCATAG